TTTTCACAAATTTTACGAACAGAGGCCCTTATTTTCATATTTGTCATTCCTTAACTTAATTCCTAATCTATTTATTGGAAGAAAATAGGGTTTCCTGAAATTTTGAACTTCTAATTGTATCCCCATAAGAAAAAAATGTTGAAGTTGAAAAACAGTCTAATCATTCGAATCTTTGTTCCGGTGTCTATAAATTATACGCCCTCCGCTTGAATCAAAATGACTTACTTCCATTTTTACTTTATCTCCCGGTAGTATACGTATAAAACTACGTCGAATCCTTCCGGAAACATAACCTAGAATCATATTTTCATTATAGAAACGAACCTGGAACATACCATTGGGAAGTGATTCAGTAATTAAACCCTCATGAATCCATTTTTTCTTTTATTCCTATTCCAGTTAAAACCCCTTCATGTATTAACTAATGTATGAGGAGTGATATTAGAAACCCGCTTTTTCTCTCTCTTTTTTCACAAAAATGTATGGAAGTTTATCATATAATTCGGATATCAGAAGGATTACCATATATAACATAAAATTTCTCCGCCGATTCTTTCTAATCGAGCCTCTCGATCTGTCATTATACCTCGAGAAGTAGAAAGAATTACAATCCCCATCCCTCCTAAAATTCTAGGAATTCGTTGATAATTAGAATAGATTCGTAGACCAGGTCTACTGATTCGTTTTAAATTCAAAATCGTTTTATATGATCCTTTCCTATTTCTTCTATGCCGTAGAGTTAAAACTAAAAAATATTTGTTGCTTTCCCTATGTTTTCTCACGTTTTCAATAAAACCTTCTCGTAAAAGTATTGTAACAATGTTTTCGGTGATGTTAGTAGATGGTATTCGAACCATTCCTTTTCTATTCATGTCAGCATTTCGTATAGAGGTTATTATGTCAGCAATGGTGTCCTTACCCATGATAAACTAAAATGATTGTTGCCCTTGACTTTTGATATAATCAACATGCTCTTTTTTATATTATTTTATATCTTATATCTATTTTTTTTTATTTTTATATTTGGAATATTTATAATAATTACAAAAGGTATATGCGTGAGACATAATCAATCTATTAATTAATCTATTTCATTCCTAGTTCATTCAAATACTATAAATATATCACGGTCTCGTCTTATAATACCTCAGGTGCTAATGAAACTATTTTAGTGAAATTTAATTGTCTCAATTCCCGGGCGATCGCACCAAAAATTCGAGTTCCTTTTGGATTTCCTTCTTGATCAATGACAACCGCAGCATTATCATCATATTGTATTATCATACCGTTCTTACGTTTGAGTTCTTTACAAGTACGTACAATTACAGCTCTGATCACTTCTGATCTTTCTAAAGGTGTATTTGGTACTGCTTCCTTGATTACAGCAACAATAACATCACCAATATAAGCATATCGTCGATTACTAGTTCCTATGATTCGAATACACATCAATTCGCGGGCCCCGCTGTTATCGGCTACATTCAAATAGGTTTGAGGTTGAATCATATCATTTTTTTTTATCTGTTCTTTCAGTGCAAAGGGCGAAGTAAAAAAAAAAGAAATATTGTGTATCCAAAAAAAAAAAAAAGAAACCTCCAATTGCAATTGTTTTTTTTTCATCCCAAAGACCTCTTTCCTTTGGTTCTAATTATTATGCCGAAATAATGAATTGAGTTCGTATAGGCATTTTGGATGCTGCTATTGCAATAGCTTTTCTGGCTATATTTTCTGTGACTCCGCCCATTTCATAAAGTATTCTACCTGGTTTAACGACAGCTACCCAATATTCGGGAGATCCTTTTCCCGAACCCATACGCGTTTCTGTAGGTCTTACTGTAACCGGTTTGTCTGGAAATATGCGTACCCATATTTTTCCACCGCGGCGGGCATTTCGTGACATTGCCCGGCGACCTGCTTCTATTTGTCTAGATGTGATCCAAGTGGGCTCAAGTGCCTGAAGAGCATATCTACCGAAGCAAATATGATTACCTCGATAGGACATTCCTTTCATTCTTCCTCTATGTTGTTTACGGAATCTGGTTCTTTTGGGGTTATAGTTGATGGTTCTTTCTCAATTCCATCTCTACTACAGAACCGTACATGAGATTTTCACCTCATACGGCTCCTCGCGAATGAAACGATTAAAATATAATATACATGGATTTAATGAATAAAATAATATACCGAATCGTCGTGGTATTTTTTTAGATTTCATCTAATCTATTGGTCTATTGGAAATTTGTATATCTTGTTTTAATATTGATATATAACTAAACAAGTATTCTTTTTATATTATAGGAAATTCTTGCTATCTAGATATAAATAGATAATGTTATTTTGTTATGTTATAAGGTTCTAACGAATCTTTATTTTGTTTTTACTTTTATTATCATATTGTATTGGCCCCAATTTAGAAATCCAATAAAATCAAAATTTTCGCGGGCGAATATTTACTCTTTCATTATCTATTTCAGATGTAGGGTTAGCTCATGACTCCTCA